TGAAATTCTTTGATTGGTTCTTCCCATAGCAATGATACCATTTTATTTGATTGATGGGACCAACATTAATTCTAACAAATAGAAAAAATTCGAAATAATAACTTTTATTCGAAACGCCTCGTAATCTTCAACCAATTATGCGCTTCAATATAATTGCCAGGAGTAAGTGCTATAGCTTGTTTCCAATACTCAGCGGCTTGATCGAACCAAGCCTCTGCAATTTCAGAATCTCCTTGTCGAATGGCCTGTTCTCCCCGGTCGGAATAGGTAGGTCAATTCCTTCCCTTAGAACCGTACGTGAGAGTTTCCTACCTCATACGGCTCACCAATCAATTCTTTTGGTGTCCATTTTACCTATCGAACTGAATGAGATTTCTCATAGATCTATCCCATTTTTTTGGTTAACCAAAAGAGGTTAATCACATGAGTTTCAAACTTGAATTTTGATTAATAATAAGTTTTATCTTTTCTCCCACCTTCAGAAGAATAAAGCATAGGCATTTCTTCCTATCGTTAGCATTTTCTGCAAGGTAACTATCTCGGTTTCATATCGAAATTTATATAGAATTCTTGAAAAAGACTTTCCTTCATAAGAAAGAAAAGACTTACTATCTTTGGGATCTGATCCTACACCGCTGCTCAATACCTTAGTGGATCGGCTCTATTACATAAGCGGATTCCTAACTTTTATCTGTCTGATATTATGGCATAAGTAAGCAGTTCTTAATATATTGGCCCAAAACCTCGTTATCGTTAATTGATCTTTACGGTGCTTCCTCTCTATCAATTAGATCTTTTATCCATAGAATAAAGTATCTAGGCATATCTTAATTCTTCATATTTCATATTTCGAATTCTATGAAGTTTTTTTCTTTGCTACAGCTCTTAAAATCGTTGTTTTGTACGATACATATGTAGAGAGCCTATTTTCTTTTTAGTATTTACTAGCAGATTTGGTCTTTCTTTCCTTTTTTCTTTCTATAGTGGAGATAGTCGCACGTAATGACAGATCACGGCCATATTATTAAAGGCTTGTGGTAAGAATGGATTTCGTTCTAATGCCCTAAAATAATATTCTAAAGCTTTCGTATGTTCTCCATTACTTGTGTGGATAAGACCTATGTTATAGAGTATATAACTTCGATCGTAGGGATCAATTTCTAGCCGCATAGCTTCATAATAATTCTGTAAAGCTTCTGCATAATTTCCTTCGGATTGAGCTGACATCCGTTACGGTCGTCATTCGATTCAAAGAATCGCCGTTACAGAACCGTACATGAGATTTTCATCTCATACGGCTCCTCCCTTATATGCATAATGAAACTATTTCAATCTTTTTTGATTCCATTTATTTATTAGTCTCATTATGAACTGAGTGGGGCTAGTATTTTTACAAGAAATCTCTAGCCAACCTTACTGCACGGGAGCTTTTGTTAACATCAAACGTGTTGGTACTAGATAAAAACGGTAACTCCAACAATTTCTTTGTCCTCAACGCCCCCTAATTTCCAGGAATTAGTCACTTCAACAGTCTTTGATGGTTATACGGGTATCCAAAGTACGAACGAGATGGATGTTTGTTGTCCCAACCATTTTTTTTTAGTCCCAATCCAGATAAGGAAAGGGGGTACTTTTAACAAAGCTTTTGTGTTGTTGATTTCTAGGTGTAGTGCTTTTTCCCCTATGCCGCGCCGCCTATTGGTACTAGTAGAGTAGGATTGACCTGTAATAAACAACCTATAGGTGTAACCTTTCGCTCAATACTAGAATCTATAATGGAAGCATAGCATCTGAGGCTGCATCAATCGGGGATACACGACCGAAGGAATTGTTCTATTTCGAAACTTCACCTTCAACAAGCGTAGATTTATTTCAATATATTTCAATAAAAAAATAGAAATAGATAATAATAATCTTTTTTCTTTCTATCCCGAATCATACTATCCCGAATTATGTGTCTTTCTCGTAAGACTGGGAAGGGTAAAAAAAAACCCGAATTATGTGTCTTTCTCGTAAGACTGGGAAGGGTAAAAAAAAAAGAATCAAATCACACCATCTCTGTAATAGGTAAATGCCTCTTTTTCTCCTGAAGTTGTTGGAATTATTCGTAATAAGATATTGGCCACAATTGAAAAGGTCTTATCAATAAAATTTCCATTTATCCGCGATCTAGGCATAGGTAGCAATCCATTCTATAATTCTTCTCATTACCCCTCGTGGGAAAATGATCCCACAAACAAAGGAATTCTACAGTACGAAATAACATAAAAAGGATTCATTTAAAATAAAATAAATAAAGATATGAACCTTCTATTATTACTTATATTATTACTTATATTATGTATTATGCTCAAATACTCATACTCAAATTCTTCCTTTTTGCAGGAATTAATAAGAATTGAATCCGATTCAGTCGAATTCATCCAAATGTAGTAGTATACCAATGAAGGGAACTATTCCGATTTCATCGAAGCTGAAGAATCAAGGAATTTTCCCTATGGATTAGGTCGAAAAGTTTTGATTGAATTATGATTCAAAGAGGAAAGGAAAAAGAATCGAATTATTATTCCACGATGGAAATAGAATAACCATTTATTTTGTCTTGTGTGCATAGTGAGTATACAATCAAATAGAAATATCCCTGGGAAGGTTCACGAATTTGTAATAGATCTATGGGATAAGGGATTTGTTGATGAGGATTTTCCATTTTTTTAGTTCGAATTGGTTGGTCGTACCTATCCAAACAAAAATCGAATATGAATATGAAATAGGAATGACTCGCTATTCATTCGGTTTCTGGGTCATAATCATTGTGTAGGAGAGATGGCCGAGTGGTTCAAGGCGTAGCATTGGAACTGCTATGTAGGCTTTTGTTTACCGAGGGTTCGAATCCCTCTCTTTCCGTACCTTCACATAATTCACCAACATTTCTGACCGCAACAAATCAAACAACAAAGGATACCATTACATTATTATAACAATAAGAGTTAGATCCTTCTTTTCTTTTTTATATTTTAATATAGATAGATTCTCTATTTCTAATTCCTGTAGTCCATAAAGGAAAAGGTGGACAAGAAATGAAAATATCTCTGTCGATCTATGATACATGAATGGGAAAGATACGGAATATATGAGATGAGTGGGAGAAAAATTCGGATCAAACCCCTTAAGTCAATTTACTTCGGCGAAGGGGAGCAAAATCAAATTATCCGAATCTTTTTCTTTTAGTTTATTTTAGTTAGGTTTAAGTCTGACGGGAATAATATTCTACGATTAGCAATTCATTTATTTTCAAACCGACCCACTTACTATCTATTATTTGATTGACTAATCCTTTATATGGGAATGAATGAAGAGTCAAATGTTTTGGCAATTCCTCACAGGAGGACGAATCAAGATAATTTTGAACGAGAGCTCTAGATTTTTGTTCATCCTTCGCCATAATAATATCTTGGGGTTTGCAACGATAACTTGGTATATCTACTATACAACCATTAACTAAAATATGTCTATGATTAACTAATTGGCGGGCTCCAGGAATAGTCGGAGCCATACCCAAGCGAAAAAGGATGTTATCCAAACGCATTTCAAGTAATTGTAGTAAAACCTGACCTGTTGACCCTTTGGCTTTTCTGGCAATACGAACGTATTTAAGTAATTGTCGTTCTGTAATACCATAATGAAAACGTAATTTTTGTTTTTCTTCTAGACGAATACGATATTGAGATCTTTTCCCGGAACGCGATTGGTTTCTAAGATCATTTCCAGCTCTGGTCCTTTTATTAGTTAGTCCCGGTAAAGCCCCCAGACGGCGTATTTTTTTGAAACGAGGACCTCGGTAACGCGACATAAAGACTCCTTTATTTTTTTTATTGATATTTTACAAAATAAACCTAAATTAAAACTGAATTAAGTGATAAATGAAGCGAAATCTTTTGAAGTATTGTACTACAAAGAATAATGATATAAATTGGATAAATATCCATAAATATCCGAACTACCCTTTTGTATTGTTGTATTGTATGATTTATATATATATATATATATAATGGCCCTTTTCCTGATTTGTTTGCAGAGATTTAACTTTTTCATTCTTATTTATAGTTGGAACTTTCTACAACATAATAGATCGTTGACCTTTGGAAAAAGGGAAAGGTTTCTTTATTCTTTTCTTTGATTTCAAATAAATATTATCAATCAAATAATAAAATCGAACAAATAGAGAAAAGCCAGCTATCGGAATCGAACCGATGACCATCGCATTACAAATGCGATGCTCTAACCTCTGAGCTAAGCGGGCTCACATAACATAAATTGTACATGCATAGGAATTCAATAAACTATATCTTCATCTTAGTATTAACTTTTTTTATTCTTAACTATTCATAATATAGAATATGATTTCAAATCAAATAAAATAAATAGAAATATGGAATTTAGTAGTTTATGTTTTCGTTTTTTATTGCTTATAACTTATAATATAATGAGAAATTAGTCTATTTCTTTCTTTTTCATTTCTATGATTTCTATAACAAAGAGAATATAATAAAGATCCAATCCAGATCATAATAAGACATTCCTCGACTTTTATTCATTCGGAACCCAAGACGAAAAAAAGAATCGATCCTTTGAGTATTTCAAATTGTACGGGAAACTGAAAGGAAAAAGGTAATATATATGGTGGTAAATATCCATATTGAATTGTAGATACAGAAATGATAGAATCAGTTCGGATTGGACCAAATATGGGCTACCAATAGAGATGAAAGAAGATAGTAAAAAAAGAAACTAGGAGGAAACACTTTTCGATATATGAATTGATATCGAATCTAACGAATTCAACCGGTTCCGACATAAATGAAAGAATAGAAAAAGAAGGGGGAAGGACATCACATACTAATTTTGAAAATCGTAACTTTAAAGGGGGGATATGGCGAAATTGGTAGACGCTACGGACTTAATTGGCTTGAGCCTTAGTATGGAAACCTACTAAGTGAGAA